GAATGGCAAATCAAAAAAGTCCATAAAATCTTCAAATGAATTAAATAAAGAATTAAGTCCTTTTTCTTTCCTAAAAAAAGAAAATCATTTGTATACTCATAACTCAAGTTAAATAACTTTCAAAGAGCTCCAAAAAAAAATCCCTTGGCTTTTCATTTATTGAGCAGTCTCGAATACCCTTTTTTGTCTCATTTAGAATCTATTTGAATTCTGCATTCTGATTCAAATCCAATTAATTGTTAATTGGTGCGACAATTAAAATCGAAAATGGAAAAAAAAAGGATGTTTCCTTGTTCCGGAATCTTTTATCTTTGTTTTGAATCATTGGGTTTAGACATTACTTCGTTGATTTTGAATCCTTTCAAAAATGGCAGCAACATACCTTTTTGTTATTTCTTTCTATCAAAGAATCATATGAACGGCGGATTCCCACACCATATATATAATTTTTATCGAAAAGGTTTTATCAATTCCAACAAAATTTCCTTTAGGATTTGAAACTTGCTTGATTTGGGTCCTTTCGATATCTCTGTCAAAGATATACTTACGAAGTTGTTCCAACTTATTGATTGACACTAACCCTAGACCCTTTCCCCTTAAGAAATGAATCAATACTTTCTACTCGAGCTCCATCCTGTACTATTTCCATTACACCCCAACAAAAAATGCGGGTTCGAATGGAAGAGAACAAAGGATGTCGAGTCAAGAGCATCCTTTAATTAGATTAGAGAATGATGGATATTAAGAATCCACAACAGATCATGTCCTTCAAGTCGCACGTTGCTTTCTACCACATCGTTTCAAACGAAGTTTTACCATAACATTCCTCGAATTTTGAACCTCTATGCGGTTGATTCAATTATGGAATAATGAATAGTCATTGGTTCAGTTAGGACAGTCGGCACATAAGATTCAAAATATATCTTAAATTATTTTTCATTTTTTTTCATTATTGAAATTGAAAAAAAAAAATTCCAATTTGTGTTACATCCAATAAAAACAATAAAATTGAAAAAATCGATTGGAAAAATACAATTTCTTTTCCCGGAATAAATAACAAAATAACAAACTTCCTTCTATTCTATATGAATATGAGGGGGTGGATATATGAAAACTTGTTTTTTGGAATTCAAATTCGTCTAATCTATAACCCCATCTTGCCTAAATCCCCAACAGATTCGGTTGTATCTGCGCGGCATTTGAACACTTATCTTATTAATTTGTGAAATTTGAAAAAAGATAAGATTCATTTTGGTTAGAATTATTAGCAGAAAAAATAAAATTCTATCCAATATTACACTTTCTAAACGGAAAAACACAATCTTAATTATTTACTAGAATTACACATGCTCTTGCTCTGGGACGGGAGGATTCGAACCTCCGAATAGCGGGACCAAAACCCGATGCCTTACCACTTGGCCACGCCCCACTTTGATTTCTATTCGACACTAATAAAGACTAATGTTGTTATTGATTGTTCGTCAATTCCAGCCAAAATATCTCAAGAATCCTTTAGATTCCATTGTAAGTATTTTGACGCATGTAGATATAGAATTATACTGAATTTATTGATCATTACATATAATTCCATTAAAATATTGTATGAAAATAGAATTTTTTCTATTCTCAAAAGAGAATGGAAGGTTTTTTGATTGAGTGAGTAAGTTCAAAAAAAAAGAAAGATCAAAAATCCTTCTTTTTTTATTTTCTTCATTTTTTCCTTCTATGAAGAACTCAATCAAAATACAATTATCTTAAAAACAAAATGTCTGTTATGCTTAATATATTAAGTTTGATCTGTCTTAATTCTGCCCTTTATTCGAGTAGTTTTTTCTTAGTCAAATTACCCGAAGCCTACGCTTTTTTGAGTCCAATCGTAGATTTTATGCCAGTCATACCTGTACTCTTTTTTCTCTTAGCCTTTGTTTGGCAAGCTGCTGTAAGCTTTCGATGAAATCTTTCATCTTGTCCTAGAAAAATAAATGATTTTTTCGAGAAAAACGATTCGAATACTAATAATTGATAAGATCAGACAAGTCTTAAAGTATGAACTCTTGATTAAAACATGAGAATTCTTGGATAACCGCGATTCGGATCGCCTCGTTTTCCCACTCTAACTATCTATTTGAATTTTCCGTGAATGAAAAACCTTATTGTGATCCTCCACAAACAAGGGGGTATAAAAAAATTATTGATAAGTAAGATAATAATAGATAAGATAATAATAATTTTTTTTTATTACTTTAATGAATTACAATTAAAAAAAAATTCTTTTCGATTTATAAAAACTACTTTGGTTTTCGGTATCAAAATAGGATATGTGGTAGTATAAAAATAGAGAATCTATTCTCTTCCGTTAAAAAAACAAAATGATCTTGGAGATTGTAAAATGCTTACTCTCAAACTCGTTTTTTGCGCAGTATTGCTATTCGTTGTTTCTCGATGTGTGGGATAAAAATAGAGAATCTATTCTCTATTAAAAAAAAAAACAAAATGATCTTGGAGATTGTGTAATGCTTACTCTCAAACTCTTTGTTTACACAGTAGTGATATTCTTTGTTTCTCTCTTCATTTTCGGATTTCTATCTAATGATCCAGGACGTAATCCTAATCCTGGACGCGAAGAATAAAAAAGGGGTTCTTTACTTGATTTTTCATTTCAAAAATTAGAAAAAAAATTCTATTTGATATTTGTAATTATGTATATAATTTTTTATTTTATTTGAAAATTGAAAGATAAATCAACCGTTAAGTCATTAACGGAAACGGAAAGAGAGGGATTCGAACCCTCGGTACGAATGAATCGTACAACGGATTAGCAATCCGACGCTTTCGTCCACTCAGCCATCTCTCCCCATGGAAAATAAAAAACAAATATTCAAATATTAAATAAGAGAAAAATATTATATAAAAAAAAAGAAAGACTTCTTCGCGCGAAAGGGCCTTTGTATTATTCCCACTATTCCCATGGCCTGGCCTAATCAGTACCTCGCCAGGCCCCCCTTTTGTTTCAATGGATTATACAATAAAGAAAAGGATTTATCTGATTTGACAATGATAAAAAATACCTATTTTTGAAGCAAAAGAAAGAACAATAAGAAAAAAGACATTCTCCAGATATAGAATAGAACCAAGATGCCATTAGAAATTATATCTAAACTGAAAACAGAACTTGACAAATTAACAAGTTTTTGTATAGAATAAAAAAAAATCATGCTTACAAAGTAATGCTAAATTTCTTAATAAAAAAGGATATTGTATCATTAAATTGAAAATAAAGGAGGTATTAAATGCTAGAAATAATAGAAATCCCAGATTTATCCATGCAGGTTCCTGTTAAATTTCCAGGAGACGCAGAAACCTCGTGGGTTGATCTAATGGAACACCTTAATAGTAACAGAATACTTTTGTTGTGCGAAGAACTCGACACAGAGATCTCGAATGAGATTATAGGTCTTATGCTATATCTCGGTATGGAGGATAATACCCAGGATTTATATTTGTTTATAAATTCTCCCGGAGGAGGGCTAATAAACGGAATAACTATGTATAATATTATGCAATATGTCCCAACCCCTGTAAGTACAATATGCGTAGGGATGGCTGCTGCAATGGCATCTTATATCTTGGTCGGAGGAGAATATAAAAAACGTGTAGCATTCCCTCACGCTAGGATAATGATTCATCAACCTTCTATCATTGTAAAAAAAAAGAAAAAAAAAAAAGGAGATAAAACAACTTTTAAATGAATTAGAAGAACTTATGGCTATCAGAGAAACCATCACAAGGGGTTATTCCGAAAGAACGGGCAAACCCGTCTGGGTTATATCCCAAGATATAGAAAGAGATTTTTTTATGTCAGCAACAGAAGCTAAAGCTAAAGCTTATGGAATTGTTGATCGTATAAAGAGAACATCGAAAAAGCAAAACATTTGAGATTTTTTTTCTCTACTTATAGTTAGTATTGATTGGAACTAGTCCATTATGTATATGATTTAACATGCCAACTATTAACCAACTTATTAGAAACACAAGACAGCCAATCAGAAATGTCAAGAAATCCCCCGCTCTTAGGGGATGTCCTCAGCGCCGAGGAACGTGTACTAGGGTGTATGTGTGACTCGTTCAGATTATGAGCTGGAACAAAAAAGCAAAAGAAAGGAAAGAATTTTTCCAGTATTAATGATCATTACCAGTGAATAGGATAAAATGGAAGAACTCCAGTCACTATCTAAAATGAAAAAGATCTATTCATATGAAATTTATGGTTTCCATTGGTGTAAATCCGATTTAAGATGAGAAAAAATTTCCCATTGGTAGCGAACGTTATCCATTAAGCGGGGAATCCTTTAGGGCAAAACAAAAAAATTATGCTCCCATTCTTGCAAGAACGGACTAACAGGGCCAGCTATCTAGCTAACCTTTCAAATTCAATACCGTTACTGTATAAGTGGATCTCATTGTAAAAGACCTATTACTGGATAATTCATGGGTAGAGCCAAAAAGTTTGAACTGTACAAGTTATCAATAACACTCAGTAAATGAAGTAAAGGGCTCCGGTGTATAGAGAGGACCTCACCGTTTAAGAAATCACCATAGAAACGAAGGAACCCACTATTTCTTTATTCATCTATATTTTAATTGAATTTACATTTATTTTTTATTTGTTTGATATACCAATACAATTTCTTATTTTTTTGTCTTGTTTCAAGGCAAAATGTCTAAAAAAAGAAAAAATAGTGGTCGGGAAGGTTATAGTAGCAAAAGCCATTGGGATTTTTCTTTTTTACATTGAAAAATTATGTTTTGTTATTAATGATCAGGAAGGGAAAAAAGAATAACTCAAAGAAAGAAAATCAATTAGTTATTCATCAAAGTTTCATTTATTCAATGACTAGAGTTAGACGAGGATATATAGCTCGGAAACGTAGAAAAAAAAGTCGTTTATCCCGTAAAGGGGCTCATTCAGAACTTACTCGAACTATTGCTCAACAGGAAAGAAAGGCTTTAGTTTCGGCTCAGCGGAATAGAGATAGGAAAAAGAGAGATTTTCGTCGTTTGTGGATCACTCGGATAAACGCAGTAATTCGCAAAAAGGGAGTATACTTTTTTTATAGTAAATTTATACATGATCTGTACAAGAGACAGTCGCTTATTAATCGTAAAATACTTGCGCAATTAGCTATATTAAATAAGACGTTTTTTTATACGATTTCCAATGAGGCCATAAAAAAAGAAGATTGGAAAGAATCCCCCAAAAGGATTTTCAATCATGTTCCCCGGAGTTTATTCTCCGGAGGATAGAGTAGAAATTAGTCTGATAAAATACAATACATAAAAAAAATCAAAAAACCTATTCAAAAAAAAATTCCCCGATTTTTTTATTATCTTACGACACAACAATCAAATCTAGATTCTCATATTTTTGAAAACAAACCAGCAATCCATTTTTGAGTTCAGATTCGAATTTGGTTTTGATTCAATTACCAATTTTATAAAGACTTATTTTTTTTTCTAAAAAAAGACCTTTTTTTTCTTTTTGGTTCGAATTTTTTCTTTTTGTTTCTAAATTTAGCAGCTCTAATAATAGCCGGCTTGATTCTTTCAAATATTTTTTTATTATAAATAAAAGGTAACAAAGATAAGATACGAGCTTGTTTTATAGCAATAGTAATTAATCGTTGTTGTTTCAAGGTCAATTTAGTTACTCGCCTAGATAATATTTTTCCTCGTTCACTAATAAATCGACTAAGTAAACTCGTGTTTTTATAATCAATTCGATCCCCTGATTGGATCGGGGGCAAAGGCAAAGGTCTACGAAAAGGTCGCTTGGGTTTTTGAAAAAAGGGTCGCTTGGATTTTTGAAAAAGGGGTCGCTTGGATTTTTGAAAAAGGGGTCGCTTGGATTTATACATAGTTTGTTTAGTTTATTCCTTAATATAAAATAGAAATTTGCAATTTCTATAATATTTATATAAAATCGAATGAAAATGGTTTTTTTTGTCCCCTTCCTTGAAAGAATGATAGACAGACGTTCGGTTCGATCTATTTCTTTTTCTCTCCATGAATTGTATGTCTGTAACAATAGGGACAGAATTTTCGCAATTCCACCGACTAGGCGTATTGTGTCGATTCTTTTGAGTAATATATCTGGAAATGCCCCTTGATTCCTTATTAACACTCTTTCGAACACAACCGATACATTCCAAAATAACTTTGACTCGGGCATCTTTACCCTTAGCCATCAACCCAATCTCCTTTGGATTTTTGATTCAAACCACTTTTCTATTATTATTCTCGACCCGAAGTGAAGAAGAAAGGAAAATAAAAAAAATATAAGTTCCTAACTCGAAATACAAATACAATTAGAAAGATTTCGTTGCAATGACAATCAATAGAGTAATAATAGTAAATAAATTTTAGAAATACTCCGTAATCAAAAGGTTTCTAACTATATTTCTAATCACAAAATTTCATTTTAATAGCTTGTATGATACTATTACCCTAGATTCACATTCGAACCGGATCCCAAATGAGGTTGAATCTACTTTTCGTCTTTCTCCCCTCTACTCTTCTTATATTATTAAAAAAGGGGGGTTAGTCACAGATAGTTGATTCTATCTCTAATCTTCGTTACCCCCTTACCACGTCAATAACTAGAATGAAAAAAAGGGGAATGTCAGCGCATCTGGGAAAAAACGATTGATTTCTATTAATAGACCAGCTAAAGCCCCAAACCATAGAGTACTTAGGACCGGTGCCACGGAAAGATATGTTTTTAGATCTCGCATTGAAAATCCTCCTTCTTTATTTCTTTAATGTAATATATTTTATAAAGGCAATACATATCTAATCTACGATCAGATGTATGGATGGTTTCAAGTTAAAGACTACTTTAGTTTGTACACAAAATCCCTAAGCTAAGTCAAATTAAAATAAATGTACAACGATCCGGTAGATAAAATATTTTTTTTTCATAAAATAGAGTGGCATGCCCCTTCCTACTGAGCATTCCCGAAAAGTATTTTTGAATTTACGACGGGTTTTTCATATATATGAAAATATTTTTATTATACCTTATATGATATGAGACCAAAAAGAGGAAATGGCAAGATATATTATGTATATAGGAAATAACGATGTGGAAAACAAGACAAGGATAAGGACTCTTTACAATTACACTATTAAAACCAATTGAATTGAAAGGGATGTAGCGCAGCTTGGTAGCGCGTTTGTTTTGGGTACAAAATGTCACGGGTTCAAATCCTGTCATCCCTACCTAATTACTTTTCCTCTGAGAAGTAAGGAGGAATTCAATTTTAATTAAAATCGATTAAAAACAGAATTTATCATTTTTTTTTATCATACTCTATATGATAGATAGTGTATGCATACAGGATGTAGATGTAGTTTTTGGTTACAAAAAGTTTTCTTTACAGTCTTATCTATTATGATAAGAAAGCGCTCTTAGTTCAGTTCGGTAGAACGTGGGTCTCCAAA